AAGAGCTGAACGAAAAACGAGCTTAGAAATAGCATAATTAGGTTATGAGGTTGAACCAATACTTGATGTAGCGGCCCATCATAGATCGATGTGAACATCACGAACTGTCCCATAAGAAAACCAGTCATTGCTGCTACCCGTTTCTGTATGTCTTTTTTGAAGAAGCTGGCTACAACGAAGAAATATCCGAGACCTACGGTGGATGCGGTTATAAATCCACAAAAAAGTCCGGACCCCATAACAGAATTGAATATTGTGTTAAGTAGTTTATAAATAAATGCTTTTATTCCCATATTTACGGCCCCCCCTTTCTATTTTAGTGGAATAGTTTTTTATATTTATATAAAATATATTAGTTAATCCTGATTTGACATTAATAGTATTATTATTTTTCTCGAATAACCGAATACTTTTGTTTGTAAATACTGCATATTTGATTCCATTCATGGTACATTGCTCCTTTACTATTTTTTTTTTTAGACGTTTTGATACAAATTTTCGCAGACCTCTCAGAGATAAATAGTCCTTTTTGTGCAATTCCAGATGTAAGGAAAGTCTTCGTATCTTATTGGTAAAACGGAATACTTGAAATTCAACAGATCCCTGGTTTTCTTCCTTTTCTTTTTGTGAAATAACGGAAATAAATGAATTTTTTACCATAAACCCCCTTTTTTTACAAATATGTATTTATTTAGAATAATGTATTTAATCGATTATTGAACCCTATAGAATTAAGACAAAATGAAGAGAATAGAATATTCGTATAATAAATAATATTGTATAAATTATACAATATTATTATAAGATTTTTTTGAATTATTCGATTCGGATTATCTTCTAAACCTTACTATGAACGACAAAGTATAGCACTAACAGAAACCTTATTGCCTTACTCGCTACACACGACGACGGCTTGATGAATACGCTGTCATCGAAACCGAAATAAGGGGGTTTAAGCTGTACTACTGTCATTTTCATTTCTTTTTCCATTTTTTTTTTTATTGAATAATAGGTTTCCATAAATTCTAGATATTGAATCTGTATATTAATATTTCAATTTGTATATGCTCTAACTTTCCCGACCACACTATTTTGCTTTTTTCAAAGATACTATCTGAAAAACGATGAGTTGTCAAGTGCAACGAGAAGGTTCTTAGGTTGCCTTAAAGGCAACATAACATCAAGCCTTTCAACCAATCTCGATACGAAATTCATTTGAACCTCGCCTTTCACTTCCTTCACTTTAAGGCTATGCCATCTTAAGGTGCTGCTAAATGGAAAGATCTTAGCAACGTCCATGAAAGATGAAATTCGTTTTATTTGCCCAATTTCCCGCAAAAAAAATGCACTCTTTTGACTAATATTCTTAATTACTAATTAAGAATATTAGTCAAAATAGAATTATCCGCTGCCACCAAAGAAAACCCTATCCTTCGTATTTTGACTTTGATTCTGATAAACCAATTACTTGTTGACTACAAATTTCTATCTTATCTTATGCAGTTCCGCACGATAACAAAATTCAGTTAAAAAATATCTTTTTTTTTTTTTTTTGGGGGGGGGGGGGTCGAGGTAAAAATCAATAGAAAAATAGCCACTTAAAGGGGACAGTACGCACGCTTTGGCACTCCAGGTTACTAAAAAAATAAGCCTTGCCAGTAGAATTTTTTTATTGGTCTCCTGTATTATCTCCATCTGGATTATCGTCTAGATTTTTGTTGAAATCTAACAAAGATTTAATAAACAAAGAAGGAAACTCAAAACCCACGGGAATCCGATTTTCTTCCGGATTTTCATCTAGAAGAAAATTTAAATTTTCTTCTAGATTAGCATCTAGATTTTTGTCGAACTTTGACAAAGATTTAATTAATAAACAAAGAAGTAAACTCAATACCCACTGGAACTAGATTTTCTTCTGGTAAGAGAATATTATCCACCGTCATAATATGATCAATAATTCCATAATGTTGGGCTTCTTTTGCTGACATCAACCGCGTTCTCTTCAGGTCTTGTTGTATAATATCGTAGGATTGCCCCGTTTTTTCTACATAAATCTTGCAGATGTAGTCCTCAATACGACGAAGCGCGTCCATGGACTTCCGACGCCCGAACTTAAACTTACGGAACTCACACCTCTTTTTCTTTTTCCTTTTCATTCGAAATTTAGGTCTCTGAATCAGCACCCTAGCGCGAGGCTCTGCTAGGCGCATGTCTCCTGAAAGTAGGACAAAAGATCCCACTGAAGCAGTCATTCCACATACTATTGTATTTATGTCTGTTGGCATCCCTTGGATTGCCTCTTGTACTGCAATTGCAGTTGCTAGGTGTCCGGCAACGCAATTGTTTAGAAGCAAATTTACAGGTTGGGTATAATCTTTCATAGTCAGATGTAAAATAATAGATGTTATGAAATATCCCCTTTTCCTAGTCACTTTTCTTAAAATAAGAACCCTTTTGTACAAAAGCATACTGCGTAACTTAATCCAATATTCTTTTTCTTCTTCGAAGTCGATTTCTTCTTCTTCGAAGTCGATTTCTTCTTCTTCGAAGTCGATTTCTTCTTCTTCGAAGTCGATTTCTTCTTCTTCGAAGTCGATTTCTTCTTCTTGTTCTTCTGGATCCTCAAAAGAAGTCACATTTGGAATCTTAAGTGGCATTTTTGTTACCTCCATGGTCCTTGGGATAAAATTGTATAGTTCTACCCCCTACCCAGGGATAGAACAAAAAAAATGGTTAACGATACGATGATACTGTATAAGGAAAATCTCGAATTTGGATCCAAAATTAACGTCTTAGTGTCCATGTGCTTATGCTTTTAGGCATTCGTTTTCTGATCTGTCTTTCGTCCTTGCTTTCCCGGTTCTCCGAGACCCTTTTTTTACTAGCATTTCTGGTTTCGCGGGAATACCTGTATATGGTATACAATCTCTTCTTCGAGAATTAATTCGAAGTCATAGTCTAAATACATCTCTAGAATTAAAGAGTATTGGGGCCATCTGTCCTTTCCCTCAACAAAAACCTCTTTTAGTTCTTGGCGTTGGATCAGAATATCCTGCAATCTCAGGGTTTGTTTTGTCTCTAACCATATTTTACAGCTATTTTTTTTTCTTCTTTTCTTTTTTTCCATTTTTTTTTTTTTTTTTTTTTTTTTTTTTTTTTTTTTTTTTTTTTTTTTTTTTTTTTTTTTTTTTTTTTTTTTTTTTTTTTCTATTCATCTTATTTTTTTATTGCTATTTTTTCGTTTCATTAAAATCGCAATCGACTACGAAATTAAAATTTCGTAGTCGATTCCTTCTTCTTCCTAGTCGGAATATGTTTCCCATTCGGATTCTTCTTCGAAGTCGATTTTTTCTTGTTCCAAGTCGGAATCTTCTGTTTCCTATTCGATTCCTTCTTCGAAGTCGACTTCTTTTTGTTCCAAGTCAATTTGTTCTTGTTCTTTGTGGAAGCAAGTCAGTGCTTTGTCTAAGCGAGTCAGTTCGTCGTGTAAGGAAGTCAGTTCCTTATATTCGAATAAGTCGCTTTGTTCGCGCGATTTTTTTTTTTTTTTTTTTTTTTTTTTTTTTTTTTTTTTTTTTTTTTTTTTTTTTTTTTTTTTTTTTTTTTTTTTTTTTTTTTTTTTTTTTTTTTTTTTTTTTTTTTTTTTTTTTTTTTTTTTTTTTTTTTTTTTTTTTTTTTTTTTTTTTTTTTTTTTTTTTTTTTTTTTTTTTTTTTTTTTTTTTTTTTTTTTTTTTTTTTTTTTTTTTTTTTTTTTTTTTTTTTTTTTTTTTTTTTTTTTTTTTTTTTTTTTTTTTTTTTTTTTTTTTTTTTTTTTTTTTTTTTTTTTTTTTTTTTTTTTTTTTTTTTTTTTTTTTTTTTTTTTTTTTTTTTTTTTTTTTTTTTTTTTTTTTTTTTTTTTTTTTTTTTTTTTTTTTTTTTTTTTTTTTTTTTTTTTTTTTTTTTGCGAGTCAGTTCTTCTTTTATGTAGTTCAGTTCCTTATATTCGAATAAGTCGCTTTGTTCGCGCGAACGAATAAGAAGTCGTATTACTCTGCGGCAAATACGGCTTATTCGTCTTAGCAGACGAATAAGCCGACTTTCTAGATCCTCAAAATTCCTTGGCATACTTACCTCCACGGTCCTGGGGATAAAATTGTATAGTTCTAGCCCTGGGTAGGGGCTAGAACTCAAAAAATAGATTATTATATTATATATAATTCAAAAGATCGTTAACGATACGATGATACTGTATAAGGAAAATCTCGAATTTGGATCCAAAATTGACGTCTTAGTGTCCATGCGCTTATGCTCTTAGGCATTCTTTTTCTGATCTGTCTTTCGTCCTTGCTTTCCTGGGTCTACGAGATCCTTTTATTTATTTCTTTTCTTTTTTCTTTTGAATACCTGTATATGGTATACAATCTCTTCTTCGAGAATTAATTCGAAGTCATAGTCTAAATACATCTCTAGAATTAAAGAGTATTGGGGCCATCTGTCCTTTCCCTCAACAAAAACCTCTTTTAGTTCTTGGCGTTGGATCAGAATATCCTGCAATCTCAGGGTTTGTTTTGTCTCTAACCATATTTTACAGCTATTTTTTTTTCTTCTTTTCTTTTTTTCCATACGAGTTTTTTCCATACGACTTTTTTTGGTATAAAATAAAAAGGAAAAATGATGCCTAAGACTGTTGGGCTGATCAGTTATTTTATCTACGATTTGCGCATTTTTTTTATTAATACTTTTGATCTTCTATTTATATTACGATAATATATAGATCATAGATAATTTCCCTCAAAAAAAATGCACTCTTTTGACTAATATTCTTAATTACTAATTAAGAATATTAGTCAAAATAGAATTATCCGCTGCCACCAAAGAAAACCCCATTCTTCGTATTTGAACTTTGATTCTGCTAAATTAATTACTTGTTGACTACAAATTTTCTATCTTATCTTATGCAGTTCCAAAGATAGCGTACAACAAAACGTAAAGAAAATTCAGAACACAAGTAACTTAAAATAGTGTTGTCATATAAACCACTACCTCTTTTATGGAGAAATTAGTAAACACTATCCGAAAAATAGCCACAAAAGGGGACATTCCAGTTGCTCTCCCACTCCACACTGCTAAAAAACACAGCTTTTCTAATATGAATTTGATATCTAAAATAAATACCCCCTATCTCCATCCTGGAGTATCATCTCGATTTTCTTCGAAATTATCATCTAGATTTGGTAACAAAGCTTTGTGTAACAAAGATTGCATTTTAAAATCTGTCGTAAGACGATCAATAATTCCATAATCTTGGGCTTCCTTTGCTGACATCACAACATTTTCTTGCAGGTCTTTTTGTATAATATCGTAGGATTGCCCTGTTTTTTCTACAAAAATCTCGTGGAAGTATTCAGTAAGAATATCAAACTGCTTTTTGGCCTCGTGAACATCAAAGTAGCGCCTAAGATTCTTTCTTTTCTTTTTACCGATAATAATTCTTTTATTAGGATTCTTTTTCTTTCTTTTAATTGGAAATTTTAATTTAGGTTTCTGAATCAAGATCCTAGCGTGAGTTTTTTTTTTTTTTTTTTTTTTTTTTTTTTTTTTTTTTTTTTTTTTTTTTTTTTTTTTTTTCCAAACTGCTTTTTGGCCTCGTGAACATCAAAGTAGCGCCTAAGATTCTTTCTTTTCTTTTTACCGATAATAATTCTTTTATTAGGATTCTTTTTCTTTCTTTTAATTGGAAATTTTAATTTAGGTTTCTGAATCAAGATCCTAGCGTGAGGCTGCGCTAGGCGTTCGTGTCCTGAAACGAGGATAAGCGATCCTACTGAAGCAGTCATTCCACATCCTACTGTATGTCCGGGTCTTGGCAGCTGTTGGATTGCATCGTGCATTGTAACAGCTGTTCGTAGGCACCCGGAAACGCAGTTGTTTAGAAACAAATGCAACTCTCCGATAGGATGTAATATCGCTAGATAAGTAATAAGACCTAATATGATTTTACCTTTTTTCCTATTAAGCTTTTCGCTTAAAAAAACAATCCCAGCTTCAAAAAGAAACTTGTGTAAGTTAATCCAACGTACTTTCACTTTTTCTTCTTCCTTTTCGATTGCCATTTCTTTTTCGATTTCGATTTCTTCGAAGTCGATTTCTTCTTCTTCTTGGTCTTCTGACAGAACAACAGGCACTTTTGGAATCCTAATCTTATTTTTATTACTAATACTATGAAAAAGTGGCATTTTTGTTACCTCCACTGGTTTTTAGGATAAAATTTTTGATTTTTATTTTTTTTTATAATTCAAAAGATCGTTAACGATACGATGATACTGTATAAGGAAAATTTTTTCTTTTGAGGCAATTATAGATTCTGGGAGGCAATCCTAATTCGTCAATCAAAATCAAATGAAAGTCTTTTTTTTTTTTTGCATTTCTCTACGTTTTCATGAAAGGTAAAAAGTGGTAAATTAATCTTGTGTTGATTTTCGTCTAAATAGACGTTTTCTTCTTCTGTATTTAAAAAGGGACTAAATAAATCAACCAACTTCCGTGAAGCTTCATGAAGTGCTTCTTTAGGAGTTAAACTTCCATTTGTCCATATTTCAAAAAAAAGTATCTCTTCTCTTGCAACCCTATCCAAATAAGAATAAATATTATAATTGGCATTTCGAACAGGCATGAATACAGCATCTGTAGGATAACTTCCATCTTGTAAGGTATTTTTTGGACTTTTTATTTGATAACCGCGGTTTTTCTGAATTTCTAATTTCATATATAAATCAATTCTTTTTGTCAAGCTAGCTATATGTTGTGTATTATCAATGATTTCCACATAAGGAGCTACCATGATATCACGAGCAGTTACATCTCTAGGACCTTGTACCCAAATCAACCCGCTACAAGGTCCATATAGATTGCTTTTCAATATAATTTCTTTCAAATTCATTAAAATTTCATTGACGGATTCTTGAATACCCGCTATAGAAGAATATTCGTGTGTTACTCTTACTCTCCCGAATTTTGCGCGTGTGATACATGTTCCTTCTATTTCTCCAAGCAAAGCTCTTCGCATAGCAATGCCTAAGGTTTCGGCTTCACCTCTCCTAAGTGGAAACAAGCTAAAGCGCCCATAATAAAGACGTTTACTGTCTACCCTTGATTCAACACACTTCCACTCCAATCTCCGAGGAAATCCTCTTCTGTTTTTTTGACTCATAGTAATATATAGTTGATTAGGTTATTGAATTTTTTCTCTTGTTTGATTGGATTTTTTATATTGAATCGTTTCTTTCTGTTGAAATTTGTGCAATGTTTATTTTTACACACGTCTTTTTTTAGGAGGTCTACAGCCATTATGTGGCATAGGGGTTACATCCCGTATGCAAGTTAATCGTATACCGTTTTTACGAATAGTTCGTAATGCTGCGTCTCTTCCTCGACCGGGCCCTTTTATCATGACTTTTGCTCGTTTCAGACCTTGATCCACTACTGGACGAATAGCATTTACCACTGTGGTTTGAGCAGCAA